GGAATACTAATACTATATTATATATAGTATGAAAATCCCCCGGATAGAAAGTTTTTAATACTTATTTTTAATACTTATGTAGAACTACAAGGTCAGAAACATTCTAATTGGATTAGATTAATATCGGTGAATTATTTATCAATCATTCATTGAATGATAAATAACTACAAGTGACGGAGATACGCGATTTAAATAACGGAAAATCCAATATTTAAAAATAGTATCAAGAATAACTGGAAAGGTGGAAACAAGACCAGATATAATTTGATCATTATGAACAAATCCAAAATCTTTGTAGACAGAACCAATCATTAGTTCCCAACCATGGGGTGAATGAAATCCGATGCATAAATCGGTTAATAAAAGAATCGAAAAAGCTTTTACTGTATCACTTAAGTTATATAGGAATTCTTGAGCCCAAGAGTTAAGAATAACAAGTTCTTCATTACCTAAAATAGAATAACCACTTAGAATAACAAAACAGATTATATTTGTCGAGAAGTGCAAAATCGTATGGATACGATCCTCATTGTGTATCTTGATTAATTGGATCGTTTCTTTGTGGATTCCTATAGAAAGCTTTTGTAGATGTGTCTCCGAATATTCCTTTATCATTTCGTCCAACAAGAGGAGTTCCTCTAATTCTAGGAACTTTTCTAGAATACTTTTTTCTTGAATATCATTCAAAAAAATTTCGGATTGACCAGTATTCAACCAATTAGTAACCCAAGATTCCATAGTTTTAGTAAATGAGAGATAAATCCACCAGGGAAAAAATACTATAGATGCAAGATATAAAAGAGGAGTGAATGCTTTCTTTTTTGCCATTTTTCACCTGTGAATTTTAAATTAACCCACTTCATTTGTCGACTCTATGTCATCGAATATTTCTTTCAAACACGAGTTCGAGACAAGATATCAAACCTATGAATCTATTTTATTTGTGATTTTGTTTGAATCTAGAAAAAATACAGAAATGGACTAAAACTCCACTTTGAATTCGAATGAAGAAATAATCAATTGTTTCCAGATATCTCAATTCATCAAATTCCAAACAAGTGTCTCCTTTCTATTAATGAACGAAAGAAGCACTTTAACTTTATTTTATTAAAGAATGAATATTATTGAGATTTTGAGACGAAAGAACTCCTTTTCTATCAAACTATCCAATATTTCGAAAAAATTACAACGATTCCCTATAGCCAAGAATAGAATAATTGAGAGAAAGATATTCTGATGATCAGCGGCAAAACAAGACAGAAATGGGCCGGTTATCATTATTAAGAAAACCCATTATTGGTTAGTAAAGAACACAAACAAAAAGATAAAAAAGGTCGATTGACAAAAAGGAAATAATTTAGAAGATATGATTTATCTGCATCTAAAGTATCACTTCCAACAAATATTGAACTTAAAAAAAAAAGATAAATTTCTTTCTTTTAAAATAGTTTGATATATGAGATGAATTGAATCTAGTAGTTTAATTTCTTACTTGTTTCAATTGAGTTGCATGGATTTGGATACGCATAAAAACCACAAAAAAAAGAGTTTTATGGTTGTTCCATATATGCCGGCTTTGTCTGTACTGAACGTTCTGACGAAACTTCAGTTAAGTTATGTTATAGAAAAAAACAGGATTGTTGCTTTTTTTCCCTCCTACTGACCCCATTTATCAAAAGACTTCAATTGGTACACGCAAGAAATAGGCCAATTCCGCGGCTTTTTGTTCAATTTCTCGTGTAGTTAAATTATCATCAGTACGGGTCAATGGAATCGCTCCCCGACCTCTGATGTCCACATAAAGGACATGACGAGCATAAATACCCTCTTTAACTTCTATTCTAACGGATTGAATATCTTTTATACGGAATCGGAGGAATATGCGACGATTTTTTCCAGGAAATCCCCAACGAAAAATACACACTATTCCTTCCTTTCTATCGAATCGATCATAACCACTACCTACATTCCAGGAAATTGTGCACCACAAATAGGAACTAATAAAGAGACCCGCGATCCCGTAGAAAGACATCACGATCCCTTGTGGAAAAAAAATGATTTGCTGAGACGGAACAAAAGATAGCAAATTTCTACCAAGATAACTGGAGGTTCCAACCAATAAGAATCCTAATGAACCTAAAAAAACGATAAGGGCCCAGCAAAAATTACTTAGTTTTCGAGACCCCGTTATAAGTTCTATCCATATATGTTCTGATCGCCAACTCATACTTGATCCGATTGCATTTTATTGGAATTGAGAGAATACCCCAAATGATTTTGACTTTACTTTTTTTGTTTCCGAAGGAATTCTCATCAACTAGCACTAGTTTGATGTGAACTAGTACTAGTTTGATGGGACCTTTAGGAGTAATTCATCAAATTGGTTAGATCTAAAATAATAACATAACCTTCATATGATCCCAATATACATATTGATATAGATCCACCAACTTTACATTGTAGGCATCTAGCGATCCTTATCTATTTGAAACTAGCTAGAATTCATTTACCTATAGATCATTTTCTGCAGGCATAAGAGCTTTTTCCTTTATGTTCGGCGGAAATCACATGTTATACCATATTTCCCGAACTAAATATCTGTGTTATGCTACAAGTCTAAGTTTTAAAAAAATGTATGGGGTTGGTTGGGTCCCCTCAGATCTAAACAATCTTATTTTTTTGAACATGAAGAAATAAAGAAGCCATTGCAATTGCCGGAAATACTAGGCCTACTAAAGGAACAAAAATATAGGGAAAATGGAAAGTTGTCATAAAATGGGGTACCTCGATTTACTATTTGTACCTGTTATATGTTATAATAACTATGAATTCATAATAATACTAATTATTATGAATTTATAGTTATTATTATTATATAATCAACTTTATTATTTTTTTTCATTTCTTTGTGTTTTGTTCTTGTCTTCTAATTTAATAAAAAAAGAGTTTCTTACAAATTATCGAAAGGTTCGTTAGAATGCTACAAAACTGCGATTTGTAGTGAAAATGCTATTTTTGGGAGATAGAGAACGATAGAAAAGATAGATATCTATCTTTTCTATCTTTAAATTTGATTATATACGTAAGACAAAATTAGTTTTATTTGCCTAATTTCACAAAAGGAAGAACTGGCGTTTTTATCTTGTTGATGATGATGATAATAGAGACTTCTTAATTAGTAATCGGGAATCTAGGTAAAAAAGAGTTATCCCCAACTTTTTATTCTTTCTACAATTCGACCTTAGGTCACCAAAGAAAACTCCATTCTTATTTACTTTGATTCCGATAAGCTAACTACTTGCTTTCTACAAATAATTGAACTTAGTGCGCTCTACTTGATTGAATTGGAATTCAAAGGAAAGAAGGCGTGCAGCTTAAATAATTCACTCAGAACACTTTTTAAAAGATTACGTGGCACGATTAGGTCGAATAAGCCCTTTTGAAATAAATATTCAGCCGCTTGTGAACCTTCGGGTACTGTTTTATTTAATGTTTGTTCAATTACTCTTTTACCCGCAAATGCAATGTAGGAATTTGGTTCGGCAATAATGATATCTCCCAACATACCAAAACTAGCTGTTACCCCACCAGTAGTAGGAGATGTAAGGATTGGTACATATAATAACTTTTTATTTAATTGATAATCATATAAAGCAGACGATATTTTAGCCATTTGCATCAAGCTCAAACTTCCTTCTTGCATGCGCGCTCCCCCCGAAGCGCACACTATAATAAGAGGTAGAAATTGATTGGTAGCGTACTCAATCAAACGGGTAATTTTCTCCCCGACTACAGATCCCATACTACCCCCCATAAACTGAAAATCCATAACCCCAATTGCTACGGGAATACCGTTTAGTTGACCTACGCCTGTTTGAACAGCCTCAGTTAATCCCGTCTTTCTTTGATAAGAATCAATACGATCTTTATAAGGCTCCTCCTCCGAATGAAATCCAATCGGATCCAGAGAAACCATGTCTTCATCCATAGGATCCCAAGTACCGGGGTCGATCAAAACCTCGATTCTTTCTGAACTACTCATTTTCAAATGATATCCACATTGTTCACAAATATTAATTTTTGATTTCAAAAATTTCTTATAATTTAATCCATAACAATTTTCGCATTGAACCCACAAATGCCTGTATTTTTGAGTTGCATCGAGATCATTAGACTTTTCTCTTAAAGTTAAATCGCTACTTTCCGCGCGGGTTCGTATACTGGACCTCTCGCTTTCACTACTAGTTCTACGTTTATCAAAAACGCACCTAGAAATGTAACTGTCACTACTATCACTTATAATGAATGTATAAATACAGATTTGAGACTGAAGATAACTGTCAATGTAACTAGTAATGTGATTATTCCAACTAGATTGAGTATCATACATGGAACGATTGTCTAAGCAATCTTCACTCGTAGATCCATTATTCATATAACTAGAATTGTGATAACTAGAAAAAGAACTTTCTAGTTCACTCAGAAAAGAATGATCGTTGTCAATCTCAAAAATCTGATTTTCAATATCAAAATAGATCGAATAACTGGCTCCATTACTATCCCGAACTAAAAAAGTATCATCAGAGATGAAATTCCGAATGTCTTTGACGCCAAATAAACGATCAACATTACTGTAACTAGAATTGTCACGACTCTTCAAACTATGAATGTTTTTAGCCCTACCTTTTCTATTCGGATCTTCACTTTCACTAGTTTTTTGAATAGGACCAAGATTGTCCGTTGATTTCTTTATCCCATACTCGCATTCTAACTCCTTCTTAAACACCATCGAATTAAACAACCATCTTTCCATAGAGTTTTCTTGCCCCCTATTTGCATAAATATACAATAGATGAATAGTCATTCGATCTACAATTCTTTATTTTTATTTGAATATCTTATTTCCTATCAGATCAAACATAGAAATTAAATCACTACTAAATAGGAAGTGTGAAAAAGGATTCTCTTTTGTTTTGTGGGAATCCGGGAATAAGACTTCA